TTGGAATTTTCAACAGATACAAATGGAAAGAAATTGATAAAACATCCCTAGAAACAGACTTCTGCTACTTAGACTTATTAATTAAGTTATAGGATTTTGTATAGAATATAAAAACAAAAAGGATTCCATTTCTACCATTATTATGATAATACATATTCCAACCTGCTTGAATACCAGAAAAATAAATGGATTGGACATTTGATCTTTTCGCTGAGATAAAGGCATAAAAATCAGAAAGAATATATAGAATTAGAATCGGTTTTTTAGCATTTAACCCCCCTTTATGTTATGGATTTCGTTGTTCAAAAAATGATTCGCAGAGAAGAGAGAGATTTTGTTTACGGATTTTTGAGTAGAACACGATTGTGAGGTGTACAAGAAAAGAAGGTTTGTATGGCTTAAACACGTGTGGAGATATCTATAATATCCGTCTTTCTTCTCTTTTATTGTTTTATTGTCGTTCTATGTTCTATTCGGGGCAACACAGGTTGCGCTCTACGAAAACATAATTTCAATTTTCTATTCAATTCAAAATTCAAATTGAAGTATGATACTTTTCTGATATCTGATAATTCTATATCGGGAACATATAACATATATAAATAATATATATCCGTCTAACAATTTATCTTAGGGGGTTTACATATACTCATAATTGTTGTTATAATTATTATTAATAATTAAAATTGAGAAGGATTCTTTGATTGAAAAAATACATACTGAACTGATTAGTTATATATCAAGTTGTATTTTCTTATGTCATTAGGAAAACAAAATTTGGAGATTCAAATCCAAGAATCATTCATGCATTCTAAGTCAATAGTTAATGGTTCCTATTTTCATAAAGTTGAATTTTGGATTTTGCGGCTGAAAATCCACATTTGATTTTTCAATAGAAAGGTAAGAGAAAGTTTTGAACATTATGAATTTTGAGATAGACTCAATCGAAATTGAAAGGATGAATCAAACCCAATCAAAAGGGAAGAAGGATTAGAATTTCTTTTACTTTTAGGAAAAATTAAGGAAAACAGAACTCAAGGTGCAAGTACAATAAAAAAGCAGTTCAGTAATCCGGGAAAGTTTTCATCTATTTTGTATTTGTAGCATTTTGGCGGCATGGCCGAGTGGTAAGGCAGAGGACTGCAAATCCTTTTTTCCCCAGTTCAAATCCGGGTGTCGCCTGATCAACAAAAAACTAGAAATCTCTTCTTTTATTCTGTTGATATAACCCGCCGAATGATTCCCCAGCAGAAGCAGAGAAAGCAGACTGTTGATACTTGTTTGATTCTAAACATCTGGTCTGGGGGTTTTTCTAAAAAATTGCAAATATCCTTGCATATTTAGGCTTAGGCTTCAAGGAAATATTCGAATGCTAGAGGGGCTATCAAGACTTCGCAATTACCTTCTACTACAAATAAAAATTTTATATTATTAATCCATTGTATAATGACTGGACCTTGGATTAGATTGGAGAGCCCGATAGGAAATCTAAATAGTTGTGGAAGGGGGCGGAAGATACTTTATTATATACAAGATACGAGGAACTCACGAAAATCTCTGAGTGCTCAAGCATCCAATCAATTGAAATGAGGGTCAACAAAAAAAGAATAGGACCTATTATTCCTACATGTTCCATTAGTAACATTCCCTTGAGATGTTACTACGGATTTTGCTTGTGTTTAATCTTTCCCGATTAGAAATCATATAGGAATTTCTTATAAAATGAGCGAATTTATTGGATTGGTTTATTAATAGTCTTCGTTCTTTTTGACTCTGCGCCATTGATTCCACTATTATTAGTGAGGAATAATGGAACAATTCCTTTATATTTATAGAGATAGGGGACATAATTCATATGGATATAGTAAGTCTTGCTTGGGCTGCTTTAATGGTAGTCTTTACTTTTTCTCTTTCACTCGTAGTGTGGGGAAGGAGTGGACTCTAGGGGTCCTACTAATCGAGTTAAGGAAGCAAACTGTATCAATATCAATTGCTTTCTAGATCGTTCTGCAACACGTTTGGAACAAAATAAAAATATCTTCATTTTGAAATTCCATTGGACTCGACTGGAGTAATGTATTATAGGAATCATCCTCTTTCAATCAAAGAGCTATTTCAACGATTCCCATGTTTGTAGTTCGAAAGGAAGAGGATCCCAGGAAATTTATTCGAACCTAATTCTTCCTAAATTTTCTATTCCAATCAACGGCCTCTTACTAGGTGATACTGAGGAGGGCCGGACCCATTTTTTAGTTGTTTCTCTCTTTACTGTTCAAAGAAGAAGTAGCTTTGTTAAGTGTATACGCACTTTGTATGAGAAAGTATGAGAAAGAAAGGATATAAACATAGATAGTGATTGTCTAACGAGATACTATGCAGAATAAGATCGTCAGGTGAGTCACATATTGCGCATTTACCGCTTTCGAATTTTTGAAATTGGATTTATACTTTATCGACTTATTTCATATCATGGTTCAGGCGTTAAAAATCAGTGAGATTTACTCTTCCTTTTCGATGCCCGTGGAACTACTGTCAATGGTTTACTCAATTACTTCTTGGGAATGTTAAAAAAGATTACTACGTGATTTTTTGAATATGCCTATATCTATCGCTTTTCCTTCATTGATTTGATTCTTTCAATAGATACCGAGATTCATATTGGAAATAAAAAATATAGTAATTCAAACTATAAGACATAAGAGTAATTCAGATTGATCAGAACAAATAGATATAGCAAATAAATGGAATTGGATGCTATGTCAATCCCATATATGGAATTGATATTCACATATATCAAGATAATATTGTAGATTGATCTATAGATCCATATCAAATGCAGCCTCTATCTTTATTTTATTCCGGGGGGCAGCTTTATAACTACAATCTAACTAATAAATAGTATGGTAGAAAGAAATAGATGAATCTTTCTACCATACTATCTATCTATTAGAATACTGCCGATTCTAGTTCACTCATTTCATTTAAGACATGAAATTGGAATCTTTTTCATTTTATTTCGTCAATTTTGGCTAAGAACTCAGAAGTCAAGTTTCATTCAAATTAGTTAATAATTAATCGTTTTGACTGACTGTTTTTACGTAAATGATAAGTAGAAAAGCGGTAGGAACTAGAATAAATAGTGCAGTAGCAATAAATGCAAGAATATTTACTTCCATAATCTCATCGGTTTTTTACTTCGCAATAACTCGGGATTTAATCCCATAGAGATGATAAATCTTTGGCCTGTAAATTCAATGAATGAATATTACCTCTCGATGATCTTGAATCGGATCAATATCATGAATAACAATATCTGAACTATCAAATCAATTCGTCGTCGAGAATTGAATAGTATAACATAGGAAGTTCTTTTATCCATACCGCCCCAAACTTGGATTCCTGACCCAATCCAAAATTCCTTTATTTATTTATCATTTTTTATCATCTGTTCTTTTTTTCTCTCTAATCTATCTAGTTCCTTCTTGTACAATCATCTGATGACGTCTCATCAAATAGCTCTTCCACTTCCAGTGGTCACATAGTTACAAACCCAAACAAACAATAAAAGCTAAATGGAAAAAGAAAGGAGTTTAGAACGAAACTATTTTTTATTTTTGACTTGGAAGACAAAGAAGTGTGATAAAGATGAGACCGTATAAAATGAATATTCATCAAATTTACTATTTTCCGATTTGTTCTTTCGTCGATGGGGCCTTAAAACAAAATGAAAAATCGGAAAAATGATTCATTCCCCTTTCTAAGAGGAGTAGGATTTTTGGTTGATCTGTCCTTCCCCCTCCTTTCTTCGTAGATTATTAGCCCCGGGACACCTATACCAAAAGCTCAGTGTGTGATTTGCATGAAATCTATTTTTCAACTTCAAACTAGTAAGTGAGGTTCCATAAATCCGTAGCCAGAAAAATAAATTGTGTGTGTTTTTTTTTTTTATTTTTTCTGGAAAGTATTTTATTATATTCAATTTTGTATTTGTATTGGACAAGAAAGAAATTACCTTTGTGTATGCGCGCCTCAAAAAGGTATAGTACTAGATTCCATTACATGCATCGGGGGCAATCGAAAAAGCCAGCATTTCTTGGAATACTGACTATAATGCTACCAATAATTGTACTAATCCAACCGCATATGTCTTTCTCCTACCAAAAGGAAATAAAAAAGAAATAAGGATTTCCCCTTTGCTTTGACAATGAAATTCTGCCCCCGGTCTCCTTCATAAAAAGGGAGAGATTTATTGATATATTTATTGGATCCGTCGGGACTGACGGGGCTCGAACCCGCAGCTTCCGCCTTGACAGGGCGGTGCTCTGACCAATTGAACTACAATCCCAGGGAAATACGGGATCTAGCAGAAAATTTGATTCTTTTTTATCTCCGGATCGGGTATTTCTGAAGTACAAAGGGGGTTATATCATCTCATGGCGGATTGGCGAATTATTGGGCCGAGCTGGATTTGAACCAGCGTAGACATATTGCCAACGAATTTACAGTCCGTCCCCATTAACCGCTCGGGCATCGACCCAGGAAGAATCAATTTTAGACTTATTGGTAATCCATGATCAACTTCCTTTCGTAGTACCCTACCCCCAGGGGAATTCGAATCCCCGCTGCCTCCTTGAAAGAGAGATGTCCTAAACCACTAGACGATGGGGGCCTGCTTGACCAACGGCCATCATACTATGATCATAGTATGATCAACTTTTTGAAATTGTCAATATAATCGAATGATTCTATCCGAGGGATCTTTCCCCCTTTCAGAATTGCATAGAATTATTTTTTATTCGTCATTGATAAATTATTCATTAGAATCGCCATTAGAAATCTAGTAGTAGTATTTTTTATTTTTTTTTTTAATTATTTCAATTGAATTTATTTCGATTATTTTAGTTTAGATTATTTAGTATTTCTAATTTTATTTAGAAATTTCTAAATAAAAAATAAAAAAAAAAGTCATAAATACAAAAAATAGAAATAATAAGGAAGAG